AAGTTCAGGGATTTGAGAGCGGAACAAAAGACGGGAAGACTCAACCGTCTTCCGAAACGAGATGCGGCAATGTTGAAGAGACAATTATCTCACTTGCAAACATATCTAGGTGGCATCAAATATATGACGGGGTTGCCTGATATTGTAATCATCGTCGATCAGCAAGAAGAATATACAGCTCTTCGAGAATGTGTTACTTTGGGAATTCCAACAGTTTGTTTAATCGATACAAATTGTGACCCAGATATTGCAGATATTTCGATTCCAGCCAATGATGACGCCATAGCTTCAATCCGATTAATTCTTAACAAATTAGTATCCGCAATTTGTGAGGGTCGTTCTAGCTATATAAGAAATCGTTGATTAATAATAAGATAAGTCAATTACTTCGTGAATTCCATTAATTTATAGAATCGGTTACTATATCCTGAATATCGAAAAAGAGATCAAAATTGCTGGGGATATTATGTAATTATTACTTAGTATTCGAAATATACAATTCAATTTAAAGTAGGCGAATCAATAAAGAGATGGTTGAATAAAAATAATTCCTTTTTAAGTTCTATTTATATCAGAGGGCAATATGAATGTTCTACCATGTTCCATCAACACACTAAAAAGGTTATACGATATATCCGGTGTAGAAGTAGGCCAACATTTCTATTGGCAAATAGGAGGTTTCCAAGTCCATGCCCAAGTACTTATTACTTCTTGGTTCGTAATTGCTATCTTATTAGGTTCTGCTACTATAGCTGTTCGGAATCCACAAACCGTTCCGACCGACGGTCAGAATTTTTTCGAATATGTCCTTGAATTCATTCGAGACTTGAGCAAAACTCAAATTGGAGAAGAATATGGCCCTTGGGTTCCTTTTATTGGAACTATGTTTTTATTTATTTTTGTTTCCAACTGGTCGGGGGCTCTTTTGCCTTGGAAAATCATACAGTTACCTCATGGGGAGTTAGCCGCACCCACGAATGATATAAATACTACTGTTGCTTTAGCTTTACCTACGTCAATAGCATATTTCTATGCGGGTCTTACAAAAAAGGGATTAGGTTATTTCGGTAAATATATTCAACCAACTCCAATACTTTTACCAATCAATATCCTAGAAGATTTCACAAAACCCTTATCACTTAGTTTTCGACTTTTTGGTAATATATTGGCTGATGAATTAGTAGTTGTTGTTCTTGTTTCTTTAGTCCCTTCAGTAGTTCCTATACCTGTCATGTTTCTTGGATTATTTACAAGCGGTATTCAAGCTCTTATTTTCGCAACCTTAGCGGCGGCTTATATAGGGGAATCCATGGAGGGTCATCATTGACTAGCTTTCAAAATATTCTTTTTTAGTTATACCAACGCAATGTATGGGCGGTTCATATAATCCATTCTGGAACAAAATAGATACAATATCGGGTATATATGATTTAGAGTAGTAGTAAAAAAGATTACGATATGGAATTCAGTTGTCAAAAAAGAAGGAAGCGTATCTAAAAAATAAAATATTTTTCCCAAGATTTCTGTTTGGGCCACTTATGCCATACTCCCTTCACTTCAATATTCATTCTATTTCTCTATATTTGTTCAGTCAATCCTTATTTATTATGATTCATACATAATTTGGATAAGAATTGTTATGTTATCCAGTTCCGATGTGCGATAAAAAAAATGAATGTTCTTGTGGAACTATTCCCATTTCATTTTATTTTATTCAATTCACTGGTTGATATGGATCCAAATTCGAATTCATTGCATGCAATTGGATCTCCAATATTTATATATATTGATATGTAAGGATTCAGACTAAGAAATTAGTCCGTTTGTATTCATGCTTGTATTAATGCGCGATAATGATAAATAAAAGGAACTAATAATTTACAAATGAGATTCATAAAAAATGGGTTAGGGGTGGGGTCGAGCTGGATATACATAATTTTTTTAATGTCTATAATTCAACCCTTCCGTATGTTTCAAAGAATGATTCTAGAATCGGGTTGAATATAAGATGTTAATTTTTGGTTTACGTTATCGAAGAAATCATGTATATGTGATATTAGATCTTTACTAGTTATATTACAAATTACAATAGAAAGACTTTTTCGTTTCGTATGGGCCCCGCCGAATGAATAAACAGATGAAATCAAGCATATAGAAGAAAAAGAGTGCATAATTGAAAGAACGGCTCGGAACAAATAAATAATGAAATGGAAGAACTAGATCCGATTGATTATGGATTCATAAAGACTCCATGGATAGGAACTAAAAAGGCGAGATCTAAATAGTTCTGCTCATTCAATAATCTCATTACTTTAAATTTGTAGTTCATTTCATAGTTATTTCGATTGGATGGATCTTAGTAATGGAATAATAAGCCATAATTCATTGGTTGCTTGTATCATTAACCATTTCTTTATTTTTATGCGAGGAGCTTACCATGAATCCACTGATTTCTGCTGCTTCCGTTATTGCTGCTGGATTGGCTGTAGGGCTGGCTTCTATTGGACCTGGAGTTGGACAAGGGACTGCTGCGGGCCAAGCCGTAGAAGGTATCGCGAGACAACCAGAAGCAGAGGGTAAAATACGAGGTACTTTATTGCTTAGTCTGGCTTTTATGGAAGCTTTAACAATTTATGGACTGGTCGTGGCATTAGCGCTTTTATTTGCAAATCCTTTTGTTTAATCCTCGAAATAAATGGGAAAGTCTTATTTTGATCTTTCTTATTTTATTATCTTAGATTTGCCGCTTGATTTTTCAAATTATATCAAGATTTCAATCCTACAATAACTTTAACTTATTCGTTGAGATAATACAATACCCCGTGGGAAGGACTAATTTGAGGATCAGGAATTAGCGGATCCACTCGCTTTTTTCCTTCCCGTTCTCGGTCCAATGGAACCCCCTTTTTTAGTACGCCTTGCAACGAACGAGATATATCGTAATTGATATGATACCTGGCCTGGGACCTAATTATAATTAAGTATTTTTTTTTGGGGGGGAGTTCAATTGAAATTAAATAGATTGAGAAATATGGAAAAAAATAAAATCAACAAAGGGTGAAGTAATACAAAAAGAACTCTGTTCAATTTAGTCAGTCCTATCTATAAGAGGAGATCATATGAAAAATGTAACCGATTCTTTCGTTTCCTTGGGTCACTGGCCGTCCGCCGGGAGTTTCGGATTTAATACCGATATTTTAGCAACAAATCCAATAAATCTAAGTGTAGTCCTTGGTGTATTGATTTTTTTTGGAAAGGGAGTGTGTGCGAGTTGTTTATTTCAAGAATAAGCTGGATCTAACCAGCTGCACTTTTTTCTTTATAACTAGGAAAGAAAGGTGCACGATCCCGCGAATTACTTCTGAATCAATTCAGAAATCATATGTACGAACCGTAGCATTTCGTGATTCGTTGGTAAATACACTTTGATTCTCTATTAACCAATAATATGGGGCCCTAAACATGGTTAAAGCTAAATTGTTTGAAGTCTGGGCGCAACATTGGTGTTCTTTCTACCACTATGTTAGTATGGCGAGAGTTTCAAAACGAATCCTTGCATTTTATCCGATATAGAACACTCATATCGATAAAATGATTTGTGAACCTTTTATTGTTACTGAAAAACGGGAATCCCCTCCTTTTTTTATCCAATGCGGAATCGACGACCTATGTATAAAGTAAGCGGAATTTTTTGGATTTGAATAAAAAAAAAGAAACAACTTTGCCGATAATTACAGATTTTTTGTCTGGTCGGAAGAGTCCTCCGAATATTCTGGTCTTGGATCAACGATCCGTTTCAATATTTTTGAATCCGAACAGAAAAGAGAGGATAAGCTCATTATATTATATATATAAAAAAAAAATATAAATAAAAAAGTGATACGGGAATGCCCCATAAGTAAGTGAGCGTGAGAGCCAAATGAATCGAAAGATTCCTGTTTGGTTCGGGAAGAGGTCATGGAATTGTTAAAATTAATTGTAATGGGAAGATAATCTACTTTCATTAAGTGATTTATTAGATAATCGAAAACAGAGAATCTTGAGTACTATTCGAAATTCAGAAGAGCTACGCAAAGGGTCCATTGAAAGGTTGGAAAAGGCCAAGGCCCGCTTACGAAAAGTTAAAATAGAAGCGGATGAGTTTCGAGTGAATGGATATTCCGAGATAGAACGAGAAAAATTGAATTTGATTAATTCAACTTATCAGAATTTGGAACGATTAGAAAATTACAAAAATGAAACCATTCAGTTTGAACAACAAAGAGCGATTAATCAAGTCAGACAACGCGTTTTTCAACAAGCCTTACAAGGAGCTCTAGGAACTCTGAATAGTTGTTTGAACAACGAGTTACATTTACGCACTATCGGTGCTAATATTCGTATGTTTGGGGCGATGAAAGAAATAACTGATTAGTCCTTCTACTGTAGGTATTATTTATTGATTTTTCCTTTGCTTCTGAAAAAGAATTAAGCAAGACTCATGGCAACCCTTAGAGCCGACGAAATTAGTAATATTATCCGTGAACGTATTGAGCAATATAATAGAGAAGTCAAGATTGTGAATACTGGCACCGTACTTCAAGTAGGTGATGGCATTGCTCGTATTCATGGTCTTGATGAAGTAATGGCAGGTGAATTAGTAGAATTTGAAGAGGGTACAATAGGCATTGCTCTTAATTTGGAATCCAATAATGTTGGTGTTGTGTTAATGGGTGACGGTTTGATGATACAAGAGGGAAGTTCTGTAAAAGCAACAGGAAGAATTGCTCAGATACCAGTGAGCGAGGCTTATTTGGGTCGTGTTATAAATGCTCTTGCTAAACCTATTGATGGTAGGGGCGAGATTTCAGCTTCGGAATCTCGGTTAATTGAATCGCCCGCCCCAGGTATTATTTCGAGACGTTCCGTATATGAGCCTATGCAAACCGGACTTATTGCTATTGATTCGATGATTCCTATAGGACGCGGTCAGCGAGAATTAATTATTGGGGACAGACAGA